TCCATATATTTTGATATTGAAAATCAGATTTTTGAGATTGACAACGATCCCTCGTTTCTGGATGAAGTAGAAAGTTCGTTTTATAGTTATCTGAATAATGAATCCAAGAGTGACGACCCCCACTCTGATCATTGCATGTATGATACTAAATATAGTTGGAATAATCACATTAATAGTTGCATTGACAGTTATCTTCGTTCTCAAATCCGTATTGATAGTAGCGACAATTACATTGATAGTTACATTTATGGCGAAAGTGGAAATAGTAGTGAAAGCAAAAATTACAATACTAATACAAAGGATAGTGATTTAACTCAAAGTTCGGATGATCTCGATGTAACTCAAAAGTACAGGCATTTATGGGTCCAATGCGAAAATTGCTATGGATTAAATTATAAGAAATTTTTTAAGTCAAAAATGAATATTTGTGAGCAATGTGGATCTCATTTGAAAATGAGTAGTTCAGATAGAATCGAACTTTTGATTGATCCGGGTACTTGGGGTCCTTTGGATGAAGACATGGTTTCTCTGGATCCCATTGAATTTCATTCGGAGGAGGAACCTTATAAAGATCGTATTGATTCTTATCAAAGAAAGACGGGATTAACTGAAGCTGTTCAAACAGGTATAGGTCAGCTAAATGGTATTCCCATAGCAATTGGCGTTATGGATTTTCAGTTTATGGGGGGTAGTATGGGATCTGTAGTAGGCGAGAAAATAACCCGTTTGATCGAATATGCTACAAATAAAGTTCTACCTCTTATTCTAGTGTGTGCTTCTGGAGGAGCACGTATGCAAGAAGGAAGTTTGAGCTTGATGCAAATGGCTAAAATATCCTCTGCCTTATATAATTATCAATTAAATAAAAGGCTATTTTATGTATCCATCCTTACATCTCCGACTACTGGTGGGGTGACAGCTAGTTTTGGTATGTTAGGGGATATCATTATTGCCGAACCCAACGCTTACATTGCATTTGCGGGTAAAAGAGTAATTGAACAAACATTGAATAAGACAGTACCTGAGGGTTCACAAACGGCTGAATACTTATTCCATAAGGGCTTATTCGACCCAATTGTACCACGTAATCCTTTAAAGGGTGTTCTGAGTGAGTTATTTCAGCTCCACACTTTCTTTCCTTTGACTTTGAATACAAATTCAATCAAGTAGCGTTTTTCAAATTATATTGTGAATTAATTATCAGAATCAAAGTTAAAATCAGAAGAATGAGGTTTGCGTTTTCTTTGGTGACATAAGATCTAATTGTAATAAAGAATCAAACAAAAATTGCCAATTGTTTTTACCATGTTCTTGATTAGTAATAGTAGTAATCAGACAGTAAGATAAAAGAGCGGATTGGATTCTTCTTTTCGCGAAATTAAGCAAGGTAAAATAAAACAAATTTCATGTTATCCTTTACGTATGTATAGATAATAGAAATAGAATTCAAATATAGATTGAAATAGAAAGAGACGTCTTGCATTTTTATATATCTCCCGCCAACTCCCATTTTTACTAAAAATGGAGTCGGATTCTAACGAAAATCTTTCGGAAATTTGTAAGAAACTTTTTCTTTTTCATTTCGTTCTACATTACTTGCACTTATTATATACTCACTTATAGTTATATTATAATTATTATAAGATATCTTTATAACACTATTAATAATAACAGGTACAAATATTTAATCGAGGTACCCATCCTATGACAACTCTTAACTTACCCTCTATTTTTGTGCCTTTGGTGGGTCTAGTATTTCCAGCAATTGCAATGGCTTCTTTATCTCTTCATGTTCAAAAAAACAAAATTTTTTAGATTTGATTGATGGGCCCCAACCCCACCCATTTCTTTTTCAAGGCTTAGACTTGGATCATAACACGAATAAATATTTATGGTATAAACTTCCTACGAATATACATGTGGAAAATTTACGGGTAAATGAATTCTAATTCGATATATATATATTAGTATAGTTTAAGATAAAAATAGATTGGAATCCGCCGATGCCGATGTCTGAACCGGAAGTCCATATATCTAAATGTATGTAGATCTCCATAGGAGAGTCTAAGAAGGGGATGTTCTTATTTTAGATCGAACCAATTCAATTTGATGAATTATCCCGAAAGGTTCACGCCCGAATAGTGCTAGTTGATGAGAGTTACTTCGGAAACAAAAAAAAAAGAGTAAAGTCAAATTCGTTTGGGTTATTCTCTCAATTTCAATAAAAAGCACCTGGATCTAGTATGAGTTGGCGATCAGAACATATATGGATAGAACTTATAGCGGGATCTCGAAAAACAAGTAATTTCTGCTGGGCTTTTATCCTTTTTTTCGGTTCATTAGGATTTTTGTTGGTTGGAATTTCCAGTTATCTCGGTAGAAATTTGATATCTTTATTTCCATCTCAGCAAATCTTTTTTTTTCCGCAAGGGATCGTGATGTCTTTCTATGGAATCGCGGGTCTTTTTATTAGTTCCTATTTGTGGTGCACAATTTCGTGGAATGTGGGTAGTGGTTATGATCGATTCGATCGAAAAGAGGGAATAGTACGTATTTTTCGTTGGGGATTTCCTGGAAAAAATCGTCGCATCTTCCTCCGATTCCTTATGAAAGAAATTCAGTCCATCCGAATAGAAGTTAAAGAGGGTATTTATGCCCGCCGTGTCCTTTATATGGAAATCAAGGGCCGGGGGTCCGTTCCTTTGACTCGTACCGACGAGAATTTGACTCCGCGAGAAATTGAACAAAAAGCTGCGGAATTGGCCTATTTCTTGCGTGTACCAATTGAAGTATTTTGAAATGATAAAAAGCTTTCTTTCCTTTCTTATCCTTATCAGAAGGAAAATCCTCTCCCCTTTTCGATAGTTATAGCATAAAGCATAACTTATTTATTAACGGAGGGTTTACTCATAATGCTCATTCAAGCCAAAGTAGACGTATATGGTATGGAACAGCCATAAAAAACGAAATTTATTTCTTGTTATTATTTCTTCACTTGGAGCTGAAGCGGGCTCTTACTTTTTTTCTTTTCTTTCTAGATTCAAGAATTAACCAATGAATCGCAAAACAAACAAACGGGGACTAGATTCGTAGGTTCGATACCTTGTAATAGAACTCATGCTTAATAGAAATCTTAGATCATATGGAATCGACGAAAGGGGCGGGTTCATTAAAAATTCACAGACGAAAAAAATGGCAAAAAAGAAAGCAGTCACTCCCCTTCTATATCTTGTATCTATAGTCTTTTTGCCCTGGGGGATCTCTCTCTCATTTCAAAAAAGTCTGGCATCTTGGGTTACTAATTGGTGGAATACTACACAATCCGAAACCTTTTTGAATGATATTCAAGAAAAGAGTATTATAGAAAAATTCATGGAATTAGAGGAACTCATCTTGTTGGATGAAATGATAAAAGAATACCCGGAGACATATCTACAAAAACTGAGTATAGGAATCCACAAAGAAACGATCCAATTAATCAAGATGCACAACGAGGGTCGGATCCATACGATTTTACACCTCTCGACAAATATAGTCTGTTTCGTTATTCTAGTTGGTTATTCTATTCTAGGTAATGAAGAACTTGTTATTCTTAACTCGTGGGTTCAGGAATTCCTATATAACTTAAGCGACACACTAAAAGCTTTTTCTATTCTTTTATTAACGGATTTATGTATCGGATTCCATTCACCCCACGGTTGGGAACTAATGCTGGGTTCTGTCTACAAAGATTTTGGATTTACTCATAATGATCAAATTATATCGGGCCTTGTTTCCACCTTTCCAGTCATTCTAGATACAATTTTAAAATATTGGATCTTCCGTTATTTAAATCGTGTATCTCCGTCACTTGTAGTGATTTATCATTCAATGAATGACTGAAAAAGATATTAATCCAAATATATTTATTCGAATATTTGTTAGTTTGGTTTGGACATAAGCAAGGCGCTTAAAACTGTACTTCCTCGTTCTATTTAGACCCATCCGGGGATTCCTCCTATATTCCAGTAAAATTATTTCAGTAAATAGCAGAATCTTGGATAGGAAACTAACTATATTAGTGACCTACCTAATTTATTGTAGAAATTTTCGGTATCAATGATTGAACCATGCAAACTAGAAAAACCCCTTTTTATTGGATAAAAGAACAGATTACTCGATCCATTTCCGTCTCGCTTATGATCTATATAATAACTCGGACATATATTTCAAATGCGTATCCCATTTTTGCACAACAGGGTTATGAAAATCCACGAGAAGCGACTGGACGTATTGTATGTGCTAATTGCCATTTAGCTAATAAGCCCGTAGATATTGAGGTTCCGCAGGCGGTACTTCCCGATACTGTATTTGAAGCAGTTGTTCGAATTCCTTATGATATGCAACTGAAACAAGTTCTTGCTAATGGTAAAAGGGGGTCCTTGAATGTAGGGGCTGTTCTTATTTTACCTGAGGGGTTTGAATTAGCCCCCTCCGATCGTATTTCTCCCGAAATGAAAGAAAAGATAGGCAATCTGTCTTTTCAGAGCTACCGCCCCGCTAAAAAAAATATTCTTGTGATCGGTCCTGTTCCTGGTCAGAAATATAGTGAAATCACCTTTCCTATTATTTCCCCGGACCCTAACACTAAGAAAGATGTTTACTTTTTAAAATATCCTATATACGTAGGCGGGAACAGGGGAAGGGGCCAAATTTATCCCGACGGGAGCAAGAGTAACAATACAGTTTATAATGCTACAGCAGCGGGTATAGTAAACAAAATCATAAGAAAAGAAAAGGGGGGATACGAAATAACCATAACAGGCGCTGCGGATGGACGCCAAGTGGTTGATATTATCCCCCCGGGACCAGAACTTCTTGTTTCGGAGGGTGAGTCTATCAAACTTGATCAACCATTAACGAGTAATCCTAATGTGGGTGGATTTGGTCAGGGAGATGCGGAAATAGTACTTCAAGATCCATTACGTGTCCAAGGCCTTTTATTCTTTTTGGCATCCGTT